AATCCTTGAATAAAGTAAAAAAACCTATGTATTGGGCAGAAGACATACCACTTTTTATTGATTTTTAATTCACGATTGAATTAATTATATTTGTTCAATACACTCTTGTCAATATAAAAAATACAATTACTACAATTGCACTGTAAAAAGAAACAAAATTTCATTTCATAATTTAATAATAATAATTAATAATAAATAGAAATAGTATAGAAATTATGAAATTGAAATATAAAGAGAAAAATATAAGTTAAGTATAACAAAAAAACTTGTGTTGGATTGGCACTACATAAAAAATCTACATAAATAGATGAATAGAAAAGGAAGAATAAAAAAAGTTATACCAAGCTAGAACCTCATTCTCTCTTTTTTTTTTTTTTTTATTTCATTAATTGAACTTCTTTTAATTAAGTCAAAATTCTTTAAAAACCTCTGCCCTCTTTAAAATATCATAAACGGTTTCCGTAGGTTGAGCGCCTTTTTCAAGAAAATATAGAATAGCAGGAACGTTTAAATAAGTTTGATTCCTTATTGGATCATAAAAACCCACTTTTCGCAGATCTCTTCCCTCTCTTCTGGACCGAACATCAATTGCAACGATTCGATAGACGGCTCATTGGGATAGATTAGATCAACAGCAACCCCCCTTGGAAACGTATAGGAAGTTTTCTCCTCGTACGGCTCGAGAAAAATGATTCGAAGTTATGTATTAGAATGGCAAATCAAAAAAGTCCATAAAATCATCAAATGAATTAAATGAAGAATTAAGTCCTTTTTCTTTCCTAAAAAAAGAAAATCATTTGTATACTCATAACTCAAGTTAAATAACTTTCAAATAGCCAAAAAAAAATCCTTTGGCATTTCATTTATTGAGCAGTCTCGAATACCCTTTTTTGTCTCATTTAGAATCGATTTGGATTCTGCATTCTGATTCAAATCCAATTGTTAATTAGTGCGACAATTCAAATTGAAAATAGAAAATAAAAGGATGTTTCCTTGTTCCGGAATCTTTTATCTTTGTTTTGAATCATTAGGTTTAGACCTTACTTCGTTGATTTTTAATCCTTTCAAAAATGGCAGCAACATACCTTTTTGTTATTTCTTTCTATCAAAGAATCATATGAACGGCGGATTCCCACACGATATATATAATTTTTATCGAAAAGGTTTTATCAATCCCAACAAAATTTCCTTTAAGATTTGAAACTTGCCTGATTGGGGTCCTTTCGGTATCTCTGTCAAAGATATACTTACGAAGTTGTTCCAACTTATTGATTAACATTAACCCTAGACCCTTTCCCCTTAAGAAATGAATCAATACTTTCTACTCGAGCTCCATCATGTACTATTTCCATCACACCCCAACAAAAAATGCGGGTTCGAGTGGAGGAGAACAAAGGATGTCGAGTCAAGAGCATCCCTTAATTAGATTATAGAATGGTGGATATTAAGAATCCACAACAGATCATGTCCTTCAAGTCGCACGTTGCTTTCTACCACATCGTTTCAAACGAAGTTTTACCATAACATTCCTCGAATTTGGAACCGCTATGCGGTTGATTAAGTTATAGAATCATGAATAGTCATTAGTTCAGTTAGGACAGTCGGCACATAAGATTTAGAATATATATTAAGTTATTTTTCATTTTTTTTTTTCAATTTCAATAATGAAAAAAAATTCCAATTTGTTTTACATCCAATAAAAACAATAAAAATGAAAAAATCGATTGGAAAAATACAATTTCTTTTCCCGGAATGAATAAAAAAATAACAAACTTCCTTCTATTCTATATGAATATGAGGAGCGGGTATATGACACCCCCTTTTTTTGGAATTCAAATTCGTGTAATCTATAACCCCATCTTGCCTAAATCCCCAACAGATTCAGTTGTATCTGCGCGGCATTTGAACACTTATCATCCCTTTTTGTGAATTTGTGAAATTTAAAAAAAGATAAGATTCATTTTGGTTAGAATAATTAGCGGAAAGAATCAAATTCTATCCAATATTACACTTTAGAAACGGAAAAATACAATTTGAATTATTTACTAGAATTACACATGCCCTTACTCTGGGACGGAAGGATTCGAACCTTCGAATAGCGGGACCAAAACCCGATGCCTTACCACTTGGCCACGCCCCACTTTGATTTCTATTCGACACTAATAAAGACTAATGTTGTTATTGATTGTTCGTCAATTCCAGCCAAAATATCTAAAGAAAAAATTAGATTCTATTGTTAGTATTTTGACGCATGTAGATATAGAATTATACTGAATTTATTGATCATTACATATAATTACATTAAGATATTGTATGAAAGTAGAATTTTTTCTATTCTCAAAAGAGAATGGAAAGTTTTTTGGTTGAGTGAGTAAGTTCAAAAAATAAAAAAAGAAGGATTTTTGATCTTTCTTTTTTTATTTTCTTCATTTTTTCCTTCTATGAAGAACTCAATCAAAATACAATTATCTTAAAAACAAAATGTCTGTTATGCTTAATATCTTAAGTTTGATCTGTCTTAATTCTGCCCTTTATTCGAGTAGTTTTTTCTTAGTCAAATTACCCGAAGCCTACGATTTTTTGAGTCCAATCGTAGATTTTATGCCAGTCATACCCGTACTCTTTTTTCTCTTAGCCTTTGTTTGGCAAGCTGCTGTAAGCTTTCGATGAAATCTTTCATCTTGTCCTAGAAAAATGAATGATTTTTTCGAGAAAAATGATGCGAATACTAATAATTGATAAGATCAGACAAATCTTACAGTATGAACTCTTGATTCAAACATGAGAATTCTTGGATAACCGCGATTCGGATCGCCTCCTTTTACCATTCAAACTATTTTGATTTTCCGTAAATGAAAAACCTTATTGTGATCCTCCACAGGTGGGTATAAAAAAAATTCTTTTCGATTTCTAAAAACTACCTTCTTTGGTTTTCGGTATCAAAATAGGATATGCGGTATAAAAATAGATTCTCTATTCTCTTTTTTCAAAAAAAAAAAATAATAATAATCTTGGAGATTGTGTAATGCTTACTCTCAAACTCTTTGTTTACACAGTAGTGATATTCTTTGTTTCTCTCTTCATTTTCGGATTTCTATCTAATGATCCAGGACGCAATCCTGGACGCGAAGAATAAAGGGGGGTTTCTTTACTTGATTTTTCATTTTATAAAATTAGAAATAAAAATAGATGAAAAAAAATAGAAAAAAATTCTATTTGATATTTGTAATTATATATAATTTGTAATTTTTTTGAAAAAATAAAAAAGATTGAAAAAATTCGAAAGATAAACCAACTATTAAGTCATTAATGGAAACGGAAAGAGAGGGATTCGAACCCTCGGTACGAATGAATCGTACAACGGATTAGCAATCCGACGCTTTCGTCCACTCAGCCATCTCTCCCCATGGAAAAAAATAAAAAACTAATATTCAAAAATTAAATAATATAAAAAAATTATATAAAATAATTCGAAATATAATTCTATAATAACAATAATATATATCTACAAAATATACAAGTTGTATTGTGTAATACAACTAGGTACAAGTTTTATCTGAAATTCCAATCAGTTAGATAAATTAGAAAGATTCAATAAAAGATTCACAACACAATCACAATATAAATTTGAGTTTATTGACTTATTCGAAAAATATATATATTATAAAATAAATACTTCGATGCCATTTCTTATTATCTTTTCTTCCCCCTTTTGCTTCCATTTTTTCGTTTTTTTTTCTACCGCTCTTACTTTATCTTTGTTAGTGAAATCTATAATCTAATAGTTAATAATTGATAAATCAAAAACTTTCAATTGAACTCCTTCTTTAGAATTCATATTTTTACTTATTCTCCCCCCGATCTTTCAAAATGGAAACTTAGGCAAGTACCTTGATATACACAAATTTAGTTTAGTTTAATTAAAAAAAAGAACATATTTAATTTAGTTCCTTTATGCTTAATATACCTACTATAACTAGGATAATTAATTTTTTGCGTTTTTTACTATTGACTTTAATTATAACTTCCGTTTTATTTATAGTTCTGAGTAAGATAGGACTTATTTGAAGTTAATCGAATGAACAACTCAAGAAATCTTTATGCGGGATTCCATATATTTTTTAGCTCTTTATCGCGTCAATTGATAATTTTTGGTTATTGAGATTCATGGGCAATTCAGATTAATATTTAGAGATAGATATTACCTTTTTCTTTTTTTTTTTTCAAAGGAATTGAAATGATTGAAGTTTTTCTATTTGGAATTGTCTTAGGTCTAATTCCTATTACTTTGGCTGGATTATTCGTAACCGCATATTTACAATACAGACGTGGTGATCAGTTGGGCTTTTGATTAATTAGATTAATTAACAAATATTTTTTTAATTGACCTCCTGTAGATTAGAGAAAGTAGGAGGTCAAATCTAGATTACTGCTCAGTTATTTCAGTCTAATTCGATAATTAATTCGATTCGACCTAACAAGAATGGAATCGCGCTCTGTAGGATTTGAACCTACGACATCGGGTTTTGGAGACCCACGTTCTACCGAACTGAACTAAGAGCGCTTTCTTATCATAATAGATAAGACTGTAAAGAAACCTTTTTGTAACAAAAAACTACATCTACATCCTGCATGCATATACTTCATATAGAGTATGATAAAAAAAATGATAAATTCTGTTTTTAATCGATTTTAATTAAAATGAAATTCCTCCTTACTTCTCAGAGGAAAAGTAATTAGGTAGGGATGACGGGATTTGAACCCGTGACATTTTGTACCCAAAACAAACGCGCTACCAAGCTGCGCTACATCCCTTTCAATTCAATTGGTTTTTATAGTGTAATTGTAAAGAATCCTTGTCTTGTTTTCCACATCGCTATTTCCTATATACATAATTTATCTTGCCATTTCCTCTTTTTGGTCTCATATCATATAAGGTATAATAAAAATATTTTGATATATATGAAAAACCCGTCGTAAATTAAAAAATACTTTTCGGGAATGCTCAGCAGGAAGGGGCATGCTACTCTATTTTCTGAAAAAAAAATATTTTATCTACCGGATCGTTGTACATTTATTTTAATTTGACTTAGCTTAGGGATTTTGTGTACAAACAAAAGTAGTCTTTTTTAACTTTAAACTATCTATGCATCTGATCGTAGATTAGATATGTATTGCCTTTCTTTTATATATTACATTAAAGAAAAAAAAACGAAGGAGGATTTTCAATGCGGGATCTAAAAACATATCTTTCCGTGGCACCGGTCCTAAGTACTCTATGGTTTGGGGCTTTAGCTGGTCTATTAATAGAAATCAATCGTTTTTTCCCAGATGCGCTGACATTCCCCTTTTTTTCATTCTAGTTTTTGACGTGGTAAGGGGGTAACGAAGATTAGAGATAGAATCAACTATCTGTGATTAATCCCCCCCTTATTTTAATAATATAAGAATATTCGAGGGGAGAAAGACGAAAAGTAGATTCAACCTCATCAAAACTTGGGATCCGGTTCGAATGAAAATCTCTAAAAAAAGGGGGAGAGTGGAAACGAAAATGTGAATCTAGGGTAATAGGTATCATACAGGCTATTAAAATGAGATATTGTGATTAGAAATATAGTTAGAAACCTTTTGATTACGGAGTATTTCTTAAATTTATTTACTATAATTAATTACTCTATTGATTGTGATTGCAACGAAATCTTTCTAATTGTATTTGTATTTCGAGTTAGAAACTTCTATTTTTTTATTTTCCTTTCTTCTTCACTTCGGGCCGAAAATAATAATAGAAAGGTGGCTTGAATCAAAAATCCAAAGGAGGTTAGGTTGATGGCTGAGGGTAAAGATGCCCGAGTAAAAGTTATTTTGGAATGTACCGGTTGTGTTCGAAAGAGTGTTAATAAGGAATCAAGGGGCATTTCCAGATATATTACTCAAAAGAATCGACACAATACGCCTAGTCGGTTGGAATTGCGAAAATTCTGTCCCTATTGTTACAGACATACAATTCATGGAGAGATAAAGAAATAGATCGAACCGAGCGTCTGCCTATCATTCTTTCAAGGAAGGGGACAAAACTATTTTCGTTCTATTTTATATAAATAAATTATTTATTTATATAAATATTATAGAAATATCAAATTTCTATTTTATATATTTATTTTAATTATAGAAATAAATATATATAGAAATAAATATATAAAATAGAAATAAATATATATAGAAATAAATATATAAAATAGAAATAAATATATATAGAAATAAATATATAAAATAGAAATAAATATATATAGAAATAAATATATAAAATAGAAATAAATATATATAGAAATAAATATATAAAATAGAAATAAATATATAAAATAGAAATAAACAAACCAAATCCTATTTCTTAATTCGAATTTTTTTTTATGCCCAAACGAAATAGGATTTTCGGTATATTATATTTTATATTAAGGAATAAACTAAACAAACTATGAATAAATCTAAGCGACTCCTTATTAGACGCAAGCGACCTTTTCGTAGACGTTTGTCCCCGATCCAACCAGGGGATCGAATTGATTATAGAAACACGAATTTACTTAGTCAATTTATTAGTGAACGGGGAAAAATATTATCTAGGCGAGTAACTAGATTGACCTTGAAACAACAACGATTAATTACTCTTGCTATAAAAAAAGCTCGTATCTTATCTTTGTTACCTTTTATTACTAATCGCAAAAAATTTGAAAGAATCAAGTCGACTACTAGAAATTCTAAATTTAGAAACAAAAATAAAAAATTTGAAAGAAGCAAGTCGACTACTATAACTGATAAATTTAGAAACAAAAATAAAAAATTTGAAAGAAGCAAGTCGACTACTAGAACTGATAAATTTAGAACCGAAAATAAAAAATAGGTTTTTTTAGAAAAAAATAGGTCTTTATACAATTGATAATTGAATCAAAAACAAATTCTAATCTTAACTCAAAAATGGGTTGCTGGTTTGTTTTAAAAAATATGAGAATCTAGATTTGATTGCTGTGTCGTAGGATAATAAAAAATCGGGGAATTTTTTTTTGAATAGGTTTTTTGATTTTTTTTATGGATTGTATTTTATCAGACTAATTTCTACTCTACCCTCCCGGAGTTTATTCTCCGGGGAACTTGATTTAAATAATTTTGGGGGATGGATTCTTTCCAATCTTCTTTTTTTATGACCTCATTGGAAATCAAATCATATAAAGACAATTCCTATTTAATATAGCTATTTGCGCAAGTATTTTACGATTAAGAAGCGATTGTCTCTTGCGCAGATCATTTATAAATTTACTATAACTAGAGTATATCCCTTTTTTGCGAATTACTGCGTTTATCCGAGTGATCCACAAACGACGAAAATCTCTCTTTTTCCTATCTCTATCCCGCTGAGCCGAAACCAAAGCCCTTCTTTTCTGTTGAGCAATAGTTCGAGTAAGTTTTGAATGAGCCCCTTGACGGGATAAACAACTTTTTTTTCTACGT